ATTTCGATATGGTATAGACATATCATGCTCATATACAAATAAAACTCTCTCTTTCGCCGGGCCTCGCGTTCTTTCTAAAGAAAAAGGCATTAAAAAAAAAAGAATAAGAATATCTGTTTTCTTTTTATTAGAATTTAGAATTCTAGTAATTTTAATTTATATATTTCTTATTTCTATAGTCTATAGTAATTAGTAATTTAATTTTTAATTATAGTTATAAATCTAGTAAAATTTTAAAATTCGAATTGATTTATTTTTTATGAAATTTTTATTCTTATATCATATCTTATAACTTAACTTATAAATTTAAATTAAATCAAAAAAGAAAATATATGAAAAAATGAGTATATTATTTCTTCTATTGATTAAATATGGAAACAGAGTGCATTGACCTATTTATTTGATTATCTCTCCCTGTATTGTATAAGACTTAATCCATTGGATTCAAACTGGATTCAATGCGTTGAATTGTGGGGAGCATTTACCTATAACAACGCATAGGTTCCTATACCTAAATTAGGTATGGTATTTAGGATCAATTAATTCTCTCTGAAACAATGAGTCGGGGTTGTTCTTCCGCAAAAAAGTGGAAAAGTCGTCGGATTCCTAACTCGTCTAAGTTCAAACGGATCCCGAATCTTCTTGCATAAAGTCAGCATCAGTAAAATTAGAATTTTGAATGATGAGCAATTGGGTTTGAGTAGATTAGTCGGGCTCATGTCATGATTTTTACTTAACTAAAAAATAAAATGTTACTTTTCTTGAGGTATATCAAAGAAAGGTAGCTAACTCTTGGATCATGGGTAGGAAAACACAAAAAATGTGTATGTAATTCAGCCACGAAAATAAAAGAAAAAGAGTGGATTTTTATTATCCGAAATTTTTAAAATGCCGATTGGTTTCATTGAAATGCATTTTTTTTTAGTTTCATGTTCCGAACGATCCCCGTGAGCGAGAATTTGGGAATGATTTTATTTCAATGGAGCAACCAACCGGCCAGCTACAAACAACAAATTATTATAATATAATGAGGAAATAAAAAACTATACTATATAACTATGTACAAGATAACTATGTACAAGTAAAAAAAATGAACATTAATGAAAACAAAATTAGGGCTATACGGACTCGAACCGTAGACATTCTCGGTAAAACAGATCAAACTTATTATTATCGAAATGATTTGAACTGTTTCAAAGACCCAACATGCATTTTTTTTTGCATTGGGCTCTTTCATCAGCTGATATAAATATCAGCGAGTCCGCCATCTTTTTTCTTAACAGAAAGATAATGAGATGGCTCCGCGTGCTCTGATTCTTTATTTTTATTCAGTAGCAATACCAAAGTGTTTCAAAAAAGAGTTATCTTGACGTAGGTCTGCCTTCGGCCTAGATCAACCTAAGTTAAATGGAGTCTCCATCGCTCTGCTCTGCCCAAAGCGTCAAATATGAAACTTCATACACCTTCAAGTTCATAGGACGAAAAGAGATTTTTTTGAGGTCCTTATACTCATTATGCCTAGCATTGAATGGACTGGGTATTCACCTTATCAATTATCAAATCTGGGTTCTCTTTGACGCCTAAATTGGCACCTCAATTGGACCAACCAACTATTTGTCAGGCTATTGTTCTCTTGTTCCTTCGAATCCATGGAGTAAGACATCGATTTTTTACTAAGTAAGATAAATTCTGTTGATTACATGATGGACTTCTCTGAAAAAACATTGGCGCGCGTGTAAACGAGGTGCTCTACCTAACTGAGCTATAGCCCTTGCGTTCTTGTGTTTGTGATAAATATTTTATCATGTATATAATTTCTTGTCAAGGTGAATATTGCATGATCCGACATGATAGCTCTTTGATCCGTTTCCTGCCAGGGTATTGCTTAGAAGTAAGATTCTATCTATAATTTATCGATGTGACGGGTTCCTTTTATTTCTCTTTATGATGATAAATGACCTACTTAACCCAGTGGTTAGAGTATTGCTTTCATACGGCAGGAGTCATTGGTTCAAATCCAATAGTAGGTAGAGCTTATTAGATACCGCAGTCAATGGTATCTAATAAGTATTTCTACCCACCTTATTGTTTGTATTTATTTTGTATCTTTTCCATACCCACTACTCTATTCTACCTATTCTACTTATTTTAATCTTTTTTTTATTGCAATTGCATAAAAATCTGATTACACTTGATTGGATTCAATCGGCAGAACCTCAATCTGGCGTATAAATAGAACTTCTTTTTATTATTCGGACGCACCAGTTATTAAATTGCATTGATAGCCTCTACTCGCGTCCTAGCTCGTCTGAGAGCTAAATTTGCTTCAATTGTTTGTCTCTTGCCTTCAGCGCTACTCAAGTTAGCTTCAGCTATTTCAAGAGTTTGTTGAGCTTCTTGCGAATCAATATCACTACCCCTCTCTGCATCATTTACTAAAATTGTTATTTCATTATTGCCTATTCTAGCAAAACCGCCCATCAGAGCTATTGCTAACCATTGGTCGTTAACACGTATTCTCAAAATGCCTATATCTACAGCCGTGGCAATAGGCGCGTGATTTGGTAATACACCAATTTGGCCACTATTAGTCGATAAAATGATTTCTTTCACTTCTGAATCCCAAACAATTCTATTAGGAGTCAGTACACATAGATTTAGGGTCATTTCTTCAATTTGCTCTCCACATCTAAGTTCATAGCCTTCGCGGTAGCTTCATCGATATTACCTACCAAATAAAAGGCCTGTTCCGGAAGACCATCTAATTCTCCGGAAAGGATCAGTTGAAACCCCCTAATTGTTTCTGTTAGACCAACATATTTTCCTGGAGAACCTGTAAAAACTTCTGCTACGAAGAAGGGTTGTGATAAGAAACGCTCAATTTTTCGTGCTCTTGCTACGGTTAAACGATCCTCTTCGGACAATTCGTCCAACCCAAGGATAGCTATAATGTCCTGAAGTTCTTTGTAACGTTGTGAAGTTTGCTTAACTCTTTGCGCAGTTTCATAATGTTCCTCACCAACGATACGAGGTTGGAGCATGGTTGACGTTGAATCTAACGGATCTACTGCTGGATAGATGCCTTTGGCAGCGAGTCCTCTTGATAGTACGGTAGTAGCATCTAAATGCGCAAATGTTGTGGCAGGAGCGGGATCGGTTAAATCGTCCGCAGGTACATAAACTGCTTGAATAGAAGTTATGGATCCCTCTTTGGTAGAAGTAATTCTTTCTTGCAAAGAACCCATTTCGGTACTAAGAGTAGGTTGATAACCTACAGCAGAAGGCATTCTTCCTAATAAAGCGGATACTTCGGATCCTGCTTGGACGAAACGAAAAATATTGTCAATAAATAAAAGTACGTCTTGTTCATTAACATCCCGGAAATATTCCGCCATGGTTAGGGCAGTCAAACCAACTCTCATACGAGCTCCCGGTGGTTCATTCATCTGACCATAGACTAGAGCGACCTTGGATTCCGCAATATTTTGTTCATTAATCACTCCAGATTCTTTCATTTCCATGTAAAGATCATTTCCTTCACGAGTGCGCTCGCCCACTCCGCCAAATACGGATACACCTCCATGAGCTTTGGCAATGTTGTTGATCAATTCCATGATGAGTACCGTTTTACCCACCCCGGCCCCCCCGAATAGTCCGATTTTTCCTCCACGACGATAGGGAGCTAAAAGATCCACCACTTTAATCCCCGTTTCAAAAATAGATAATTTGGTATCTAACTGTATAAAGGCAGGCGCAGATCTATGAATAGGAGATGTTGTGCGAGTATCTACAGGACCCAAATTATCAACGGGCTCTCCAAGAACGTTGAAAATTCGTCCGAGAGTCGCTCCACCGACTGGAACACTTAGAGGAGCGCCCGTGTCAATAACTTCCATCCCTCTCTTTAGACCATCTGTAGCACTCATAGCTACAGCTCTAACTCGATTATTTCCTAATAATTGCTGTACCTCGCAAGTTACATTAATTGGCTGGCCGACTGTATCTTGCCCTTTAACTACCAAAGCGTTGTAAATATTAGGCATCTTGCCCGGCGGAAAGGATACATCCAGTACCGGACCAATGATTTGAGCGATACGCCCATGGTTTTTTTCTTCAAGTGTGGAAACTCCAGGACCAGAAGTAGTAGGATTGATTCTCATAATAATATAATAAAGTATTCTATGTCTATGTCGAAATTTTTTTGCAAACTGAATAAAAAATAAAAAAAAAAATGTCCGATAGCAAGTAGATCGGTTAATTCAATAAGAAATGAATGGGAGTTAGTACTCGATTTCGTTGGTACCATCCAACTGAATCCAATTCAATTGTTTACTCATTCAAAAAGTGAATTTTCAAACTCAACCAAACAACCCATTCAAAATATCAAGTATATGAATAAAAATTCTGTGGAAGTGTTTAATTTCTCTATCATTATAGACAACCCCATCCATATTATCTATGGTATATGGTAGGGAATTTGAACCTGAACGCTATTTATGATTCATTATTTTTATGACATTCGCCGTTGTTTCTTAATTTCATCATATCTATATCTATTTATACTTATTCTTTCTTTTTTTATACCTTTTGATTCATGGATAAATTCCGCCTATTTTCACATCTAGGATTTACATATACAACTACAACATATATCACTGTCAAGAGTTTATTTCTTATTATTTTTTTTTTATTTCATTTAAATTTGAAAGAAAAAAGTAAGCGATTCTAAACTTGCAAAAAAAGGGATTGGGTTGCGCCATACATATAAAATAGTATACAATAATGATGTATTTGGCGAATCAAATACCATGGTATAATAACGAACCATTCTAATTAGTTTATATGATTTGTTGATAATTTTGTGAAAGATTCCTTTGAAAGGTTTCATTAAAGCCTAATCCATGTCGAGTAGACCTTGTCCTTGTGAGAATTCTTAATTCATGAGTTGTAGGGAGGGACTTATGTCACCACAAACAGAGACTAAAGCAAGTGTTGGCTTC